CACTACAATTACAAAATTACAAAATAACATATAAAATATACAATTACAATACAATTACAAAATTACCTATAAATTATAAATTACAAAATTACAAAATAACATATAAAAAATATAAATCAAATAATATTTATTCTATTCCAACACGGAAGGAGGCCTAACATGATAAAACATCAACATCCATTCGAATCTTGGGTTTTAGAATTGAGAGAAATACTTCGAGAAAGCAAAAATTCTCTCTATTTCGTAGATTTAGATTCATGGGTTCAATTCAACTCTGCGGTAGCTTGTATTCGCGTTTTTTTCCACCAAGAGAGGTTGATAAAACTCTTAGACTTCCGAATCTGGAGTATCCTATTTTCACGGAATTCACAGAGAAATCTATATTTCATGATCAAGGGTGTAGTCCTTTTTGTAGTTATCTATCGTATTAACAATCGAAAGATGGTCGAAACAAAAAATATCTATTTGACCGGGCGGCTGCTTCCTATACCAATGAATTCCATTGCACCGGGCGAGAATAATTTGGAAGACTCAAAAGATTCGTTCAATATCAAAAGGTTGATTGTACCGCTGCTGTATGGTCCAAAAGGAAAAAAGATTTCTGAGAGATCTAGAAGAACCGATCGTTCTTTTTTCTCTGACAGATGGTTAGACCTTCTTCGTCTGGGTTTGAATCCTGCCGAGAGGTCCACTCGAGATCAGAAATTATTTAAGAAAGAGAGGGGTATTTCTTTTGTTCTTTCGAGGCGATCGGAAAAGAAAGAAACTGTCAATCTATTCAAAATAATTTTGTATTTACAAAATACTGTCTCAATTCATCCTATTCCATCTGATCCAGAATGTGATAGGGTTACGAAGGATGAACTTTTGACAGTTCAAAATTTTGAATCAGAAGAGATATTTCAAGAAATGGTAAATTTATTCAATCTATCAATAACTAAGCCGGATCTAATGTATCCTAGGGGATTTTCTATTGATTATTCCGTGTTGGATCCAAAACTCTTCTTTCTTTTCTCACTTAGGAGCCGTGCGAAACAATCCGTAAACGAGGTATGCAACCCTAGGGATGAATCAAAAAAGAAATCTTTATTGGTTCTACCTCCTCTTTTTTACGAGGAGAATGAGTCTTTTTATCCAAGGATCATCCAAAAATGGGTCCAGACCTCTTGCGGAAATGATTTTCAAGACCCAAAACCGAGAATAGTGCTATTTACTAGCAACCGGTCAGTCAATCAATATGGATTAATCAAAAATCTGATTCAAATTCAATATAATACCTACGGATACATAAAAAATCTATGGAATCAATTCAATCGCAACTTGGAATATGGAATTCAAAGGTATCAAATACAAAATGATATTGTGAATCATAGACCTAGAAGGAAATACACGATTAACCGACATTTCTCAAATTTGAAAAAGAGTCGGAAGAATTGTCTAACCGAGAGATCCATGAATAAGGATCCAAATGTATATAAATACAAATGGTCCAATGGGGGCAAGAATTTCCAGGAATATTTGGACCGTTTCATTTCGGAGCAGAATAGCCGTTTTCAAGTAGTCTTCGACCGATTATATATGAATGCATATTTGATTGATTGGTCTGAGGTTATCCACAAAAAAGATTTGTCTAAGTCACTTTGTTTCTTTTTTTCCAAGTTTCTTCCTTTTTTCTTTGTGAGTTTTGGGAATATCCCTGTTCATAGGTCCGACATCCACGTGTCTGAATTGAAACGTCCGAACGATCCGCTCGGGAATCGGTTGTTAGAATCAATAGGTCTTCAAATCGTTCATTTGAAAAAAAGGAAACCCTTCTTATTGGATGACTATTATACTTCCCAAAAATCAAAATTATTGATCAATGAAGGAACAATTTCTAACAGGGCTTCCTATTTCTCAATGATATTTCACGATCAAGACAATTGGCTGAATCCCGTGAAACCGTTTCATAGAAGTTCATTGATATCGTCTTTTTATAAGGTAAATCGACTTCGATTCTTGAATAATCAATATAACTTCTGTTTTGATTGGAACAAAAGATTCTCTTTTTATGTGGAAAGGTCCTGGAATTTTAATTTTATGTATGGACAATTCCTCAACATCTTGTTCATTCGAAACAAACTATTTTCGTTGTGCGACGGTAAAAAAAAACATGCTTTTTTGGACAGAGATACTATTTCACAGGTATCTAACATATTGATAGCTAACAATTTTCCGCAAAGTGGTGATGACGGATATAACTTGGACAAATCTTTCCATTTTCCAACTCCATCCGATCCATTCGTTCGTAGAGCTATTTACTCGATCGCAGACATTTCTGGAACACCTTTAACAGAGGAAGAGATAGTGAATTTTGAAAGAACTAACTGTCAGCCTCTTTCCGATATGAATCTGCCTGATTCAGAGGGGAAGAACTTGCATCAGTATCTCAATTTCGATTCAAACATGGGTTTGATTCACACTCCATATTCTGAGAAATATTTACCATCCGAACAGAGGAAAAAACATAGTTCTTGTCTAAAAAAATCCCTTGAAAAAGGGCAGGTGTATAGAAACTTTAAAAGAAAGAGTCGTTTGTCAACTCTCTACAAATTGAAGAGATTCCGACGATATATCATACCTTGGTTTCTTACTGGGACCACGCACAAATATCTCAATTTAATATTGAGAGAGACTTTTTCAGACCTATTGGCGATACTAAGGAGGAGTCCTAAATTTCAAAAATTTGTCTCCATTTTTCATGATATTATCTATAGGCGTGGATTGGAGCGAATTCTTTGGAAAAAGTGGAGTCTTTCACAACGGAATCCTATAAGTAAGATTTCAAGTAAGTGTTTACATAATTTTCGTGTATCCATGTTCACAATATTTTTTAACCCAAATAATGAGTCAGCATTGATATCGACACGTTTGAGATGGCTAAATATTGAGGAGTTCCTCTTTTCAATCCTTCTCCTTCTTCTTGTTACTGGATATCTCGTTCATACACTTTCATTTGTTTCTCAATTCAATGAGTTACAGAAAGAGTTCGAACAGGTCAAATCTTTTATGATTCCTTCATACATGATTGAGTTGCGAAAACTTCTGGATAGGTATCCTCCATCGGAACTGAATTCTTTCGGGTTGTTAAAAAATATCTTTCTAGTCGCTCGGGAACAATTAAAAAATTTTCTAGAAGAAAGACGAGGTTCGGCTTCTGGCGGCAACATGCTAAGGGGTGGTGGTCCCGCTTATGGAGTCAAAGATCTCCTAAGTATTATACCAAATCCCGCCAATCGAATCAAGTTTTTGATAAATACGAGACATTTTAGTCATACAAGTAAAGCGATTTATTCCTTGATACGAAAAAGAAAATATGTGAAGAGTGATTTTTTTTCTGATAAAATAGAATCCTGGATCATGAAGACCGATTTCGTTGCTGAAAAAGAAAAAGAATTCTTGTTTCAGTTCTCTGCCTTAACGACAGAAGAAAAAAGGATTGATCAAATTTTATTGAGTCTGACGAATAGTGATCATTTATCAAAAAATAATTCTGGTTATCAAATGATGGAGCAACCGGGAACAATTTATTTACGATATTTAATGGACATTCAGAAAAAAGACCTAATGACTTATGAGTTCAATCCATTCTGCTTAGCAGAAAGACGGATATTCCTCGCTCATTGTCAGACAATCACTTATGTAGAAAACCTGCGTAGGACTAGTAGTTTGGGTTTACCATCTCGTGGGAAACCCTTTTCGCTACGCTTAACCTTATCCCCTCCTAGGGGTGTTTTAGTGATAGGTTCTAGAGGAACTGGACGATCTTATTTGGTCCGATATTTATCGACAAATTCCCATGTTCCTTTCATTACAGTTTTTCTAAACGAGTTTCTGGATTACTTTCCAGAGGGTTTGGAGCTTGACTATGATAATGATGAGGATGGTATTTTTGATGAGAACGAGGGTACCATTTACAGTCTTTTACCTGATTTTTCGGATCGTTGCTTTAATATCAATAAGTTTCGTAGTGAAGATCTCGACTGTAACTTTGACTTTGATAGGGAATTGGACTTTCTAAGTACGCGGGATCCAATACGTAAGGATACCATACACAAGTGGGAACTAAAGCGATTTTTTCTCGATTTTCAATTCAAATTAGCAGAAGCAATGTCTCCTTGCATAATTTGGATTCCAGACATTCATGATCTAGATTCGAGTGACGTATCCGTGGGTCTATTAGCGAACTCTCTATCCGAGGAGTCTGAAAAATCTTCTAAGAATCTTATTATAGCTTCGACTCATATTCCCCAAAAAGTAGATCCCGCTCTAATAGCCCCGAATAAATTAAATACATGCATTAAGATACGAAGCCTTCTTATTCCACAACAAAGAAAGCACTTTTTCACTCTTTCATATACTAAGGGATTTCACTTGGAAAAGAAAATGTTCTTTACTACTGGATTGGGGTCCATAACTCTGGGTTCTACTGTACGAGATCTTGTAGCACTTAGCAACGAGGCGCTATCAATTAGTATTATACAAAAGAAATCCATTTTAGACACTAATATAATTAGATCTGCGCTTCATAGAAAAACTTGGGATTTTAGATCTCAGATAAGATCGGTTCAGGATCATGGGATCCTTTTCTATCAGATAGGAAGGGCTGTTTCACAAAATCTACTTCTAAGTAATTGCTCTATAGATCCTATATCTATCTATATGAAGAAGAAATCATGTAACGGGGGGGATTCTTTTTTGTACAGATGGTACTACGAACTTGGAACAAGCATGAAGAAATTAACGATACTTCTGTATCTTTTGAGTTGTTCCGCTGGATCGGTCGCTCAAGACCTTTGGTCTCTACCCGGACCTAATGAAAAAAGTGATGGGATCACTTCGTATACACCCCTTGAGAATGATTATGATCTAGTTCATGGCCTATTAGAAGTAGAAGGTGCTCTGGTGGGATCCTCACAGACAGGAAGTAAGTTTGATAATGATGGAGTGACATTGCTTCT